TTCATAAATATGAATGACGAATCAAAAAATTCTATACAATTATGAAAAAACAATTATGAAAAACGGAAAGATCCCTCGGATCTGATCATTCCATTATATTGACAATTTTAAAAAACGGATCATACTATGATCATAGTATGAGGGCGGTTGGTCAAGTTGGCCCCCATCGTCTAGTGGTTTAGGACATCTCTCTTTCAAGGAGGCAGCGGGGATTCGAATTCCCCTGGGGGTAGGGTACTACGAAAGGAAGTTGATCATGGATTACCAATAAGCCTATAAAAAAAATTTAATGGATTCTTCCTGGGTCGATGCCCGAGCGGTTAATGGGGACGGACTGTAAATTCGTTGGCAATATGTCTACGCTGGTTCAAATCCAGCTCGGCCCAATAAACCGCATCAATCTACCATGAGATAGTATAAAAACCCTTGTCCTTTCGAAAGACCCCATACGAAGATAAAAAAGAATCAAAATATCTGCCAGATCCCTTATTTCCCTGGGATTGTAGTTCAATCGGTTAGAGCACCGCCCTGTCAAGGCGGAAGCTGCGGGTTCGAGCCCCGCCAGTCCCGACGGATCCAATAAATAAAAAATCCAATTTTCCCTTTCTATGAACTAGTAAAGAATGTCGAGGGATATACTTACATTCCCAAAGCAAAAAGGAGTCTTGATTTCTTTTTGCTTTCCTATTTTCCACCTCGCTTTTTTTGTTTGTTAGGTTTGGAACTATGTAATTAATTGGAGTGGAAAGGCAATCTGATGATCCTTCATCAGAAGAAGAAAGACGCAAGGTGGGTTATAGAAAAAACAAGGAAACGGATGATAAATCTCATTTTGGAGTAATTGAGTTAGGAATCAAAATTTGGATTCAGTATGGATAAAAGAACTTCCTATGTTATACTATTCAAGTCTTGACGACGGGTTGATTTGATAGATCAGATATTGTTATTCATGATAGTGATCCGGTTCAAGATCATCGAGAGGTAATTCATTCATTGAATTTACAGATGATAGACGAAAGATTTATCATCTCTAGGGGATTAAATCCCGAGTTATTGCGAAGTAAAAAACTGATGAGATTATGGAAGTAAATATTCTTGCATTTATTGCTACTGCACTATTCATTCTAGTTCCTACCGCTTTTCTACTTATCATTTACGTAAAAACAGTCAGTCAAAATGATTAATTCAATTTCATTTTCAAATGAATTTGAATCAAACTTTCCTTCCAAGTTCTTATCAAAAATTTACGAAGAAAAATGAAAGGGATTCAATTTCACGTCTTAACTTAAATGAAATGAGCGCACTATAATCGGAAATTATCTAAGAGATAGATAGTATGGTAGAAAAATTAATTTTCTACCATACTATCTATCTCTTAGTCTATAAAGTTGTAATCTAGAATAAAGATAAACGCTTAAGTTTCTATATATCAATCTACAATATTCTCTTCCTAATTCTCTTCCTATATGTGTATATTAATTCCATTTCCATATATTCCATATCAATATATTCCATATATTCTATGGAATTGACATAAGACCCAATTTGCTACATCTATTTGTTCCGCTCAATCTGAAATAATTCTTATTTTAGGATTCTAATTCCCCTTACTAATAAGTAAGGGGAAACCTCACCTATTTTTAACGCCATATCAAATAAAGCGATAAAGCATAAACCACCTTTCTAAAATTAGAATAGAAACAAAAGGGTAAATGCCCGATATGTAACTCGCCCGAGGCAAGATCTTATTATTGCCCAGTCTCTCCTTAAACAACCACTATATCATTACTTATAGAAAGTGCGTATACGCTTAACAAAACAACTTCTTTTTTGAAGAGTCAAGAGGGAAATAAATAAAAAAGAAAAAGGTCCGGTCTTCCTTAGTATCCATCTATAAAGATAGTAAGAGCCCCCTTCCATTGATTGAAATATCAAATCTCGGAAGAATTTTAGGTTGGAATCAATTTCGAATCATCTGAATCCCTTTCTTTTCGAAGTACAAAGACGGGAATCAATGAAATATCTCTTGGATTGAAAGAGTATGATTCCTATCATAGATTACTCCATTGGAATCCCATTGGATTCCAAATTCAGAGTTTTGCTTTTTAATAGTTCAAAATGCGTTGCAGAACGATCTATAAAACAAGCGGGTTTGATTCCTGAACTCAATTAAATTAGTAGTACTTCTAAAGCCCACTTCTTCCCCACACTACGAGTGAAAGGGAAAATGTAAAGACTACCATTAAAGCAGCCCAAGCGAGACTTACTATATCCATGTGCATTATGTCCCCTAATCTCTATAAATACGAAGGAATTATTCCATTATTACTCACTAATAATAGTGGAATTAATGTCGCAGAGTCAAAAGGGGGTTCTACCGAACACTATTGAGAAACCAATCCAATAAATCGATTATGATTTCGAGTTTTTTGGTGATTCAGGCGACACCCGGATTTGAACTGGGGAAAAAGGATTTGCAGTCCCCCGCCTTACCACTCGG